GAATTTTATTCTTTTTACGAGGCTGATATCGAGAAATTCGTGAGTCTAAAAATTCATTTCGGCCAATTGAACCTTTTCGAACTGTTTCTTTTTAAGAACCAAAAAGATTTGTGCTAAAAGAACAGATGCAAAGAAGAACAAAAGACCTTGGACACGTAATGGATCTTGAAGTACTATTTCTACATCTCCCTGACCAAATCCACCCACATTGGGATTACTCGTTAATGGTTGATCCAATTTGATGGATTCACCCTCTGAAACAAGAAGTTCTGGTCCTGGAGGGATAATATCAACTACTTGACGTCCATCGGATGGATCTGTTATGGTTATTTCATATCCCCCCTTTTCTTTTCGTAAGATTTTACTTATTATACCCGCTCCTGTAGCATTCGAGACTGTATTGTTACTTTTGTTTCCGTCGGGATAAACCTGACCCCTTCCTCGATTCCCACCTACGTATATAGGATATTTTAAGAAGTGAACATCTTTCTTAGTCGCGGGGTCGGGGGAAAGAATAGGAAAGGTGATTTCACTATATTTCTGACCGGGGACAGGCCCTATCACAAGAATATTCTTTTTATTAGGACGATAGCTCTGAAAAGACAAATTGCCTATCTTTTCTTTCATCTCGGGAGAAATACGATCGGAAGGAGCTAATTCAAACCCCTCCGGTAAAATAAGAACAGCCCCCACATTCAAACCCCCCTTTTTACCATTAGCAAGAACTTGTTTCACTTGCTTATCATACGGAATTCGAACAACTGCTTCAAATACAGTATTAGGAAGGACCGCTTGTGGAACCTCAATATCCACGGGCTTATTAGCTAAATGACAATTGGCACATACAATACGCCCAGTCGCTTCTCGTGGATTTTCATAACTCTGCTGTGCAAAAATGGGATATGCGCTTGAAGTGGATGTCCGAGTTATGATATATATAATGAGCGATACGGAAATAGATCGAGTAATCTGTTCCTTTATCCAAGAAAAGATATTTTTAGTTTGCATGGTCTAATCATTGATCCGAAAAATTTATACAATAAATTGGGTAGGTCACTAATAGAGTTCCCTATCCACGATTCTGCCTCTTTACTGGAATCGTTTTACTGGAATACTATAGGATTAAATTCCCCGAGCGTTTTTAATGCTTATGTATAACTACAAAGTCAGAACCATTATAATTTATTAAATGAATATCGGGGGGTCGTTTATCAATCGTTCATCGAATGATAAATAACTACAAGTGACGGAGATATACGATTTAAATAACGGAAAATCCAATATTTCAAAATAGTATCCAGAATAACTGGAAAAGTGGAAACAAGACCAGATATAATTTGATCATTATGAACAAATCCAAAATCTTTGTAGACAGAACCAATCATTAGTTCCCAACCGTGAGGTGAATGAAATCCGATACATAAATCGGTTAATAACAGAATCGAAAAAGCTTTTACCGTATCACTTAAGTTATATAGGAATTCCTGAGCCCACGCGTTAAGAATAGCAAGTTCTTCACTACCTAAAAGAGAATAAGCGCTTAGAATAACAAAAGAGATTATATTTGTCGAGAAGTGAAAAATCGTATGGATACGATCCTCATTGTGTATCTTGATTAATTGGATCGTTTCTTTGTGGATTCCTATACGAAGCTTTTGTAGATATGTCTCCGAGTATTCCTTGATCATTTGGTCCAAGAAGAAGATTTCCTCTAATTCTATGAACTTTTCTAGAATACTTTTTTCCTGAAGATCATTCAAAAAAATTTCGGATTGACCTGTATTCGACCAACTAGTAACCCAAGATTCCATACTTTTGAGAGAAATCCACCAGGGCAAAAATACTATAGATGCAAGATACAAAAGAGGAGTGAATGCTTTCTTTTTTGCCATTTTTCACCTGTGAATTTTTAATTAACCCACTTCATTTGTCCACTCTATATGATCAAATATTTCTTTCAAATAGAAGTTCTAGATAGGGTATCAAACCTATAAATCTATTTTATTTGTGATCTTGTTTCAATCTAGAAAGATCTAGAAAGAATACAGAAATAGACTAAGACTCCGCTCGAATTTCGAATGAAGAAATAATCTAAAATAAAATAGTATTTACAGATATTTTGAGGCAAGGGAACTCCTTTTCTATCAAAATATCCAACATTTCAAAAAGATTCCAACGATTCGCCCTAGTCAAGAATAGAATAATTGAGAGAAAGATAGAAAGTATAATGTGATACTCAAAAAAATGATTGGCAAAACAAACAAGACAGAAAAGGGGCGGTTATCATTATTAAGATAACCTATTGTTGGTTAGTAAAGAACACAAATGAAAGGATAAAAAGGGATCGATTGACAAAAAGGAAAAAATTTACAAGATATGATCTATCTGCATCTAAAGTATCACTTCCAACAATAGTAATAACTTAAACAAGAGAAATTTTGTTCTTTCGGTAGTTCAATTTCTTATTTGTTTCGATTGAGTTGCATAGATTTGGAATGCATTTGGATATACATAAAAAAAGAGTTTTGTTTTATGGTGGTTCCGTATGCATCGGCTTTGGCTCGACTGAACGTTTTAACGAAACTACTGAGAAAACATTCGTTCTTCAGCCCAGTTTTTTTTCTCAAAATCAAAAGACTTCAATAGGTACGCGCAAGAAATAGGCCAATTGCGCGGCTTTTTGTTCAATTTCTTGTGGAGTCAAATTCTCATCAGTACGAGTCAACGGAATAGCTCCCCGGCCTCTGATGTCCATATAAAGGACAGGACGAGCATAAATACCCTCTTTAACTTCTATTCGAACGGATTGAATATCCTTTATAAGGAATCGGAGGAATATGCGACGATTCTTTCCAGGAAATCCCCAACGAAAAATACACACTATTCCCTCCTTTCTATCGAATCGATCATACCCACTCCCTACATTCCAAGAAATTGTGCACCACAAATAGGAACTAATAAATAGACCCGCGATCCCGTAGAAAGACATCACAATTGCTTGTGGAAAAAAAAGGATTGGCTGATACGGAACAAAAGATATCACATTTCTACCAAGATAACTGGAAGTTGCAGCCAATAAGAATCCTAATGAACCTAAAAAAACGATAAGGGCCCAGCAAAAATTACTTAGTTTTCGAGACCCCGTTATAAGCTCTATCCATATATGTTCTGATCGCCAACTCATACTTGATCCGATTGTATTTTATTGGAATTGAGAGAATACCCTTTCCTTTTTTATTTCCAAAGGAACTCTCATCAACTAGTACTAGTTTGATGTGAACTAGCACTAGTTTGACGTGAAGCTTTAGGAATTATTCATCAAATTGGTTAGATCTAAAATAATAACATTCCCTTCATAGGATCCCAATATACATATGAATCCACCAACTTTACATTTTAGGCATCCAAAAATCCTGATCTATCTGAAACTAGTTAGGATTCATTTATCCATAGATCATTTTCGTTTTCTGAAGGTTTTTTCTTTTCTGTTTAGTGGAAATCACACATTATACTATATTGCGCGAACAAAACATCTGTGTTATGCTAGAGTTTCAAAAAAAAAAAACAGCATCCTCTCAGATCTAAACAATCTTATTTTTTTGAACATGAAGAAATAAAGAAGCCATTGCAATTGCCGGAAATACTAAGCTCACTAAAGGCACAAGAATAGGGGGAAGATTGAAAGTTGTCATAAAATGCTACCTCGATTTACTATATTGAACCTGTTATTATTTTTTTAATATTTTTTATTTATACTAATTATAATTCAGAATTGTGATTATTATGAATTCGTAAAAGAGTATGATAATCAATCTTGATTGGTTTTCTTTATTTCTTTGTGTTTTTTTCTTGTCTTCTAATTAAAGAGTTTTTTACAAATTATCGAAAGATTCGTTAGAATGCGCCACAAGCGGGATTCTTAGTAAGAATGGGATTTTCGGGAGATGTAGAAAGATACAAAATTCTATATCTATCTTTTCTCTATTTGATTGGAATTTCATTATATACGTAAGACGAAATTCGTCTTGTTTGCCCAATTTCCCGAAAGAAAGAACTCACGCTTTTATCTTATTGTTATTTTGTTATTGATAGAGACTTATTAATTTAGTAATTGGGAATCCAGGTAAAAAAGGAGTTAGCCACAATTTTGGATTCTTTCAATAATTCGATCTTAGGTTACTAAAGAAAACTTCACTCTTATTTACTTTGATTCTGATAAGTTAACTGCTTGTTTGCTACAAATAAGATAATTGAACTTAGTGCACCCTACTTGATTTGATGGAATTGGGAAAGAAGGCGTGCAGTTTCAATAACTCACCCAGAACGCTTTTTAAAAGATTACGTGGTACGATTAAATCAAATAAGCCCTTCTGGAATAAATATTCAGATACTTGTGAACCCTCGGGCACTGTTTTACTCAATGTTTGTTCAATTACTCTTTTACCCGCAAATGCAATGTAGGAGTTGGGTTCGGCAATAATGATATCTCCCAACATACCAAAACTAGCTATTACCCCACCAGTAGTAGGAGATGTAAGGATTGAGACATAAAATAACTTTTTATTTGATTGATAATCATATAAGGCAGACGATATTTTAGCCATTTGCATCAAGCTCAAACTTCCTTCTTGCATGCGTGCCCCCCCCGAAGCGCACACTATAATAAGAGGTAGAAATCGATTGTTGGCATACTCGATCAAACGGGTTATTTTCTCCCCGACTACCGATCCCATACTACCCCCCTGAAACTGAAAATCCATAACTCCAAGTGCTACGGGAATACCATTTAGTTGACCTATGCCCGTTTGAACAGCCTCCGTTAATCCTGTTTTTCGTTGATAAGAAGCAAGACGATCTTTATAACGGTCCTCCGCCGAATAAAATCCAATGGGATCCAGAGAAACCATGTCTTCATCCATAGGGTCCCAAGTACCGGGGTCGATCGAAACTTCGATTCTTTCTGAACTACTCATTTGCAAATGATATCCACATTGTTCACA